ACGACATTCTATAGTAGGAATAATAAATTCAATATGAATAGAACAAGAGAGGAGAGCGAATAGCAGAGAAAAGATTATACAAAGCTCTCTACAAGTCATCTACACCTTCCTTTTATATATATTCGTTTTTATATATTTTATTTCATTAATTTTTCATTAATTGAATTTCGTTTGGTGATTAAGGGTAAGTTCCGTAAAAACCCCCGCTTTCTTTGAAATATCATGTACAGTTCCTGTAGGCTGAGCGCCCTTTTCAAGGAAATATAGAATAGCAGGAACATTTAAATAGGTTTGATTCTTTATCGGATCATAAAAACCCACTTTCCGAAGATCTCTTCCCTCTCGTCGGGATCGAACATCAATTGCAACGATTCGATAAATGGCTCATTGGGATAGATGAACAATACCCCCCCTAGAAACGTATAAGAAGTTTTCTCCTCGTACGGCTCAAGAAAATTGGAAATTATATCTATGTATAGAATAATAATGTCAAATATAGCCATAAAATCATCAAACCAACTAGACTATGATTTAAATACTTATTCTTTCCCCTACCGAAAAAAAAAAAAATTATTCGTATTCTAAATTTGTACCCTCATAACTCAAGTTGTATAACTCTCAAATAACTCAAGGAAACCTTTTAAGTATTTGATTTATTGAGTGGTCTCTAACCCCTTTTTGTCTGTCTCTTTTAGAATCTATTTTGATTCTGATCTAGTTGTTGAGACAATCGAAAATGGTATTTCCTTGTTCCAGGATCCTTTATCTTTGCCTTGAATCATTGGGTTTAGACATTACTTCGGTGATTTTGAATCGTTTCAAAATGGCAGCAACATACCCTTTTTTATGATTTCTTTCTATCAAAGAATCATATGACTGAGTGATTCTTGTGTAATACACTTTTGATTTGATCGAAAAAGTTTTACCAATTCAAAAAAAGTGACTTTTGAATTTTAAACTTGCTTGAATTGGATCCTTTCGATTTATATATGGAAAATTTATTTACAAATATATTTACGAAGTTGTCACAATTTATTGATTAATACTAACCCTAGATTCTTGCCTCCGAGAAATGAATCAATACTTTTTACTCGAGCTCCATCATGTACGATTTACATCAACCCCCCCCCAAAAAAAATGAGAGTTCGAGTGAAACAGAAGAAACGATGTCGAGTCAAGAGCACTTTCATTCCTCTATAATTCCTGTATAATAAAAAATGGTGGATGTAAGAACCCACAACGGATCGTGTCCTTCAAGTCGCACGTTGCTTTCTACCACATCGTTTTAAACGAAGTTTTACCATAACATTCCTTTAGTTTGGAACCAGTATGTAATTGATTCAATTATGGAATCATGAATAGTCATTGGTTCGGTCGGTACACAGTAATCTATACTTTTTCTTTCTATATGAAATATGAATGGCTAGGTTCTGACTAAGTCTCAGAACGAATTAAATTTAATCCCCAATACCCGATACATATATTTTATTTCATTTTATTTATTTATTTAATATAATAAATATAAATATAATAAATATAAATACCACGAATCAAAAAAAAAAATTCTTTTTGAATCTGCATCTTCAAGTAACTTGATAGTGATAGGACAAATTTACCAATTTCACACTTCTTCGAGTACTACGAACTCATAAGAAATCATCAAAAAGATTTAAGTGATTGAAAAATTTCCGTCTTCGAGATCATTATTTGAATAACATTCTAAAGTAAGGACCACATTCTAGCATTCTAGAATAAATCCATATTTGTATTAAAACATCAATGATTAAAAAACTAGATAGCTAAAAAATCCAATTTCTTTTTTTAATGAAATATGAAATAGTGGATAAAGACTGGTGTAAGGTAAGGTTGTTGTTTTTTCATACTGGCTGCTAAAATAGGAATCGAAATAACAATAATATGGGACCCCCATACAGATAGACTAAAAAACTTTTACTGAAAAAAATTGTTACTGAAAGGAATTATAGATATTCTAGGTTAAATATTTAATATTTAGGGATCACAAATAGATTCAATTACATCTGCGTGTTATTTGAACACGATTCAATTGGTGAAAAAGATATGATTCAGAGAAGAATTATTAAGAATCCTAATAAAACTTTTCCAATCCAATATTATACTCTTAATATTATACTCTTAAACAGAAGGGTATTTTAAAAGGCAATCTTTTTTCTGATATATAGCATTCATTATATATATTATAATGCTATAATTTATAATGCTATAATGGGTTGGGTGTGCTCTGGGACGGAAGGATTCGAACCTCCGAATAGCGGGACCAAAACCCGTTGCCTTACCACTTGGCTACGCCCCATTTCTATTCGACCCTAATAAACACTAATATTGGTATTGGTTGTTCGTCAACTCCAGCATAAATATCTATAAAATAGGTAGATTGTTGCTAGAATTTTAATACGGGTCGATATAGAATTAAACTGAATTTATTGATCATTGCATAGAATTCAATTAAGATATTGTATGAAAGTATGATTTAATCTATTCTCTTTTGATTTGAGAATTGAAGGATTTTTGATTGGGGGAGTTCAAAGAAGGTTTTGGGGGTCTATCTTATTTAGTTTTATTCATTTTCCCTTCTATCAATAACTCAACTTATTAATAACTCAATCAAAATAAATACAATTATCTTCAATAACAAAAATAACAAAATGTTTGTTATGCTTAATATATTTAATTTGATCTGGATCTGTCTTAATTCTGCCCTTTGTTCAAGCGGTTTTTTCGTTGCCAAATTACCGGAGGCCTACGCTTTTTTGAATCCAATCGTAGATATTATGCCAGTAATACCTGTGCTATTTTTGCTCTTAGCTTTTGTTTGGCAAGCTGCTGTAAGTTTTCGATGAGATCCTTAATAATGTCCTACGCAAATCCATGATTGATTCGAAAAAAAAAATTCTAACATAACACTTGATAAGATTAGATAAGTTTTAGAGTATGAACTCCCGATTCAAATATTGGAATTCTTGTACAGCCGCGCTAAATCTGGATCAACCCATTTCCTTATTCTGACCTTTTTCCGTTGAAAGACCTTATTGGAGTACTCACAATGTCTAATTGTGGGTATGAAAGAAAATTTTTGGTAATGAAAAACTCCACTTTTATTAAAAATATTACAAATGCATTTTTTGATAATTTCGTTTTCTATTTCTAAAAAAAAAAACTTTATTTCTTGGTGTCAAAATACAAAATAAAAATAGTAGGGTATGCGGTCTAAAATAAAAATAGCGAATCTATTCTCTTTTTTCCTAAAAAAGAATTTTGGAGATTGTGTAATGCTTACTCTCAAACTATTTGTTTACACGGTAGTAATATTCTTTGTTTCTCTCTTTATCTTCGGATTCCTATCTAATGATCCAGGGCGTAATCCTGGACGTGAAGAATAAAAAAGAAATAAGGTTTTTCTTCCTTGATTTTAAAACATTCTTAGCTTAGTAGGATTTTATCTATTCCAATCGGACTCGCGAGAAATTCGAAAGAAAATAAAAAGGTATCGATGAAAACGGAAAGAGAGGGATTCGAACCCTCGGTACGAAAAACTCGTACAACGGATTAGCAATCCGACGCTTTAGTCCACTCAGCCATCTCTCCCCCAATTGAAAGGGGTTAATTACTATGTTACATCACAAAAAAAAGGCTTGAAAAAAAGCCCTTATTTTTTCTTTTCTTCATTTTTATTTGTTTTATATTTGTTTTAATTATTTAGTGTTTATATATTTCTTTTTATGTATTATTTATATGTTACTATATCATATATTTTTTTTATATATTAATACATATTATATTAATATATGTTATTTTTAATATATGTTATTTTTGTATGTTAATATATATGTTATATTAGATTTGTTAGATTATTAGAATTTTAGATTATTAGAATTCTGTATTTTCTATTTTTCTATTTCTTTTTTGAGTATTTTTTATTATTTTATTCATTTTATTTTATTATATATTCTATTATGTATAATATAGAACAGATATAATAAATTATACAATAGATATAGAATGATAATCATATAAAACTAAATTCCATTTAGTTTAGATAAAATAAAAGCATTTATGTTTATATTTTATGTAAAAAATATGAATATATTTATATGTTTATATAAAAAAATATGAATATATAAAGAAGAATATATAAAGAATATAAAGAAAGGGCTTGAAAGAGATATCACCAATCCAACCTACAATAGTTCAATACATAAATCCAATATAAATTATAAATGAAATAAATAAAAAAAATCCAATAGAAATAAAATCTAGAAATGGAATCTGTATTTGTTGATATATTTAATATAGATTTGTTTAATTAATATATGTTTAATATATAAATTCCATATAATATAGAAATCGAAAAAAGACAAAATAATAAAAAAAAAAAAAACTCTTTGATTTCGTCCGAAAGGGCCTTTTATTTCCACGGCTTGGCCTGGTCAGTACCTAGCCGGGCCGGGCCTTTTTTGTTCAATCGTAATAAAATTTTGTATTTTATTTGAAAAAAATTCATTTGAAAACAAAAAGGCTTGTTATTGAAACAACAAAAGTCATAAAAAGAACAATTTAGGTATAGAATCAAAGCGTGATTTCCTATTTTAATTTCTTATCTTCTTTATTTTTTTTTGGCTTAAATTAAGTAGTTTTGTCGAGACCTATCTGTCGAAAACCTCCAGAAAAAGAAAACACTTCTTATTTTATTTAGTTATTTTTGAGTTATTTATTATTTGAATAAATGAATAAATAAGTCCTCTTTTTCTACTCTCATTAGGTCCTCTAACAAAACACGTCAAGGCTCTCATTTTAATGATTCTTTTATGATCCTATCTTTTGATTACGCCCGAGTTTCTTGTTCGACAAAAAGTCCATTTATATACAATAATCGGATTGGAGCGGGTATAGTTTAGTGGTAAAAGTGTGATTCGTTCTATTAACCCCCAAATAGTTAAGGGGTCCTCGGTTTGATTAATATT